CAGTGTTCTACTCATTCGCTTCGCTAACGCTACGCTTACTGAACCTCCTGTTCTTCAAACACTCTGTTCTGCATGTAGGGTATCTACGTTCACATACGTTCACTAGGTTATTGCCTAAGCTATTCCCTCTTACGAGTCCTTCCTGTGATATATATCACTATCAGGTTGCGTGAGAATACCTTAGCAACTAAACTACCTTACAGTCACTAACAGTTACAAACATGGTTGTAGCAGAGTAATCTACTTATGATTTACCCTTAACTATGTCGGGAAATCTGTACCCTTTCATCTGATGGTACGGATAGTAATCACTCCTAAACCAATAGTTCATACTCGTAGCTCTAGTAGAACTAACTACTTCTACACATTACATTGTATCAAAGTAGTGGTAACTGCTAACAATAAGTAACCGTAACCGTACTGGTACTAAGTTTAGCTCTTATAGCTTTGCATGGCTAAACTGCTACCTCTTCTCGAGGTATCAGCTACGTTACCTAGCACAGCTGGTAGGTCAATAGTAAAGCACAAGGCTCTACTAATAGACATTAGTTCCTAATTGTACCGCTGGGGTACTGGTATTACGCTTCATAGTGACATCAGTACGATGTTTTACGACATGATCGTTACATGCGGGTTGATTTGTTACTTAATCGCAATCATCTATAGACATTGTGTATTAAGGTATTAATGTTTGATACAAACACATATCTAAGCATGGGATACAATAATCTCTTGTTTAATAAGTCTTATTATTGTATATAATGAGGTAACATAGATGACATGTATGTCAGTATGTATTACTAGCTAGTAGCATTATCATGTATCTAGTATACCTATGTACTAATGGAGTTATCCATAGAGTATCTTATCGATGACTCTAGGACATATTAACATATCTCTATGTTATGGTATGTTAGGTAGGCACCTTAGTACTACCGCATATCTAATACATGGTGATGTATCTACAATAGCCACACCACTACATATACTGCGAATAGTTAGTAGTGTACCTATAGAAGAACTAACAAGTAATTCTATATGCTACGCTAAAGGTTAGTAGCTTAGTACAAGTACTAATCTATGAAGTTACCCTTAACCCACTATAATAGTTTATGGTTTAATAAGGCACCACAAACCTATTATCCAGTTAATGGTTCTATGGATAAGACATTCTCCTTTGAATAAGTCTAAGATGTCTTTATACATTATACTATGGACTCTGTAAGTTAAACTATCGAGTCTAGTATGGATTAACATTAGAGATCGCAGAATGCTCTTTAATGTAATTAACTATAGTTAATACTCGATATTAATCTTAAAGTACAGGACTAGGTCCCTGGGATCATAATCCCATACTAAGATTATATACTTCATAATAGTCTATAGCAACATTAACACTATCTACTCCTCTACCCTGAAGGAACTATCCTCAGGTATGTTCTTAGTAAACGTAGTGTTATCTATTCTTGCAACTCTACAAGAGAATGCAGAGACACTAACGTTCACTGTGTATTCAATAGTAAGCAGTGTTATTCTGTCTGAATTACTTCTGTTTGCTAGCTTGATTTACAGTGTATTACATAGCACAGTGTGCAGAGATCCACTTGATATCTCTCAAGCTACTGAGTGCTTAGAGTCTCTAACTGACTCTTTAGCCCTTGGAGGTTGCAGTACAACACTGTTACTCTTCGAGGGGAGGGATAGATGCTATTCCCTGTATAGTAAGTACAATGATGTCTGTACATTGTCCGCTGTATTGTATTCATACATGCAGAGCAATGAGTACAACAACATGTTGCATTACGTTAATACGAGCAGTCTTCAAGGACTGTTCTATTGTATAACAGTAGTGCATGCACTTCACGTGTTACTGGGAGTGAGTATACTAATGATAGATAGTATCAATCATAGTGAATACTATAACAGTATGATCACTGATTCCTATCTATATCTATACATAGCTACATACTGGCATTTCGTAGAAGCTGTATGGCTATCACTACTAACCTTATTGTACATGTACTAGTACATGCTATAGTTCTACTATATACAATTATGCCTATAGTGGTAATAGATATGAGTCATTGATACGTTAGGATTGACAGTAAAAGCCATTATAGTAATGTACTGACATTACATAGCTTTAATGATCCCATGCTAATATTGAAGATATTACTAGCTATGTATCATAACTATACTAATCAAGATGAATCCGTATTCAATGATGTTATCATATGATGCGATACTAACGTCTCATAAACACACTGCCCGACACGTATCAATAGTTACTAATACTATTATATCAATGCTAAGGTTACTTAGTTAAATGATCTGATAGTCTAACATTGATGCTAAGTTCATGTAGGACGTATAATACTATAACAGTACGATACAACGTAACTATGTAAAGGATTATTGACTAATACATCTGTTTCTTTACATGTTTCAGCTACAAGTTCACTGTCAGCTACCTTGTTTCGACTTCGTATTGACTGTGTGAGCAACTACGCTATCTATTGACAGAAGGTTGTTTCTATCCTTCAATAGGTACACATGGTGAAGATTTCAGTATTGCTATGAAATTGATTTGATCAATTAGTATTACTGGAAATGACACAGCATGTACCTTTAGAAGAAGAATCATCTTCTAAGTGACTAAGAAGCGTCTGTTTATACAAACACAAGATACTGCTAACATAGATATCTATGTATAGTCTCTGGTATCTGTTCAGTGGTATGTACCAAACAACGATTGTAAGATCACAATGTACCTACTAGATGACTAATTATCATCTAATGCAATGATAGTACGACTTCTTCATTGTCTCTACTATGTAGTCTACTAAATAGAAGTAGTCTTGAATATGAGGCTAAATGTAATGTGACGGATAGTCCCTATGCACCTTAGCCATCATCTATTCATAACTATATTGAATAAGCCATGATGAGTCGACATGGAGGTATCAATAGAGTAGCACGATACGAGCTCATGATACTCATTGACCTGTTACCCCTAGCGTACCTTCTAGCTAATACTACATACAGTTCTGTATTGTAATAAGCAGACATAGCTTGTTACTGAATCATCTCGCAATGAACTCATTTAATGCTTGGCATTGATGTATCATACTCGAGTCATTCATAGTGTAACCGCTACTGCTGGCACTAGATGGTGCTACAAGGTACTACATCAACTCTAATGTGTTGCTGCTCTCAAGCATACATATTACTACTCTACTATAAAACTTGAAAAGTATAAGCAGACTTACAATAGCTATGCTTATGATGCTAGATCGTTCTACGTCATTAGATGTTGACGTGTAACAACGACTCTATCTTCCATCATCTTGCTGTAAAGTTACATTAACTTCTCTCAGTTACTATATACTATATTAACTATATACATATGAATGTTAAGTTACTGTATCATTCACTAAGCTGATGTTGGCTATCATATAACCATACTAAGTATACATAATCCAAATGATCTAGCACAGAATGTGTTATATTCTTTGCTTGGATACATATGTGTAGCATTAGTAACCATATTATGTGTTATTGAGATGAACGTCAACGGAACATGTTCGTTAATCGATACGACTCGTTCGATCTTACTAGTTCATCATATTGTAACATAGCTAAACACACTATAAAGATTGTGATCAATCTATACAATATTTACAAGAATGTATATGAGTATACACAATGTACTTTAAATATGTGTAGATAGCAGATATATTCTAGTCTAACAATCTATAGATAGTTATCTATGAAATCTACTATGTAGAGCTATTATAACATAATGACTTACTATACATGTGTTATAATCCTATGTGATTTCTATGAATTCTACTACTGAAATTAGCATAGTTATAGAAGGAATCACATACTCTCGGGGTAGTGATAATTATTGCCTTATCGAACTTTCGTACAATAATTATTATTATCCTGTGCATACAATAGATTAGTACTTGTACTAAGCTACTAACCTTTAGCGTAGCATATAGAATTACTTGTTAGTTCTTCTATAGGTACACTACTAACTATTCGCAGTATATGTAGTGGTGTGGCTATTGTAGATACATCACCATGTATTAGATATGCGGTAGTACTAAGGTGCCTACCTAACATACCATAACATAGAGATATGTTAATATGTCCTAGAGTCATCGATAAGATACTCTATGGATAACTCCATTAGTACATAGGTATACTAGATACATGATAATGCTACTAGCTAGTAATACATACTGACATACATGTCATCTATGTTACCTCATTATATACAATAATAAGACTTATTAAACAAGAGATTATTGTATCCCATGCTTAGATATGTGTTTGTATCAAACATTAATACCTTAATACACAATGTCTATAGATGATTGCGATTAAGTAACAAATCAACCCGCATGTAACGATCATGTCGTAAAACATCGTACTGATGTCACTATGAAGCGTAATACCAGTACCCCAGCGGTACAATTAGGAACTAATGTCTATTAGTAGAGCCTTGTGCTTTACTATTGACCTACCAGCTGTGCTAGGTAACGTAGCTGATACCTCGAGAAGAGGTAGCAGTTTAGCCATGCAAAGCTATAAGAGCTAAACTTAGTACCAGTACGGTTACGGTTACTTATTGTTAGCAGTTACCACTACTTTGATACAATGTAATGTGTAGAAGTAGTTAGTTCTACTAGAGCTACGAGTATGAACTATTGGTTTAGGAGTGATTACTATCCGTACCATCAGATGAAAGGGTACAGATTTCCCGACATAGTTAAGGGTAAATCATAAGTAGATTACTCTGCTACAACCATGTTTGTAACTGTTAGTGACTGTAAGGTAGTTTAGTTGCTAAGGTATTCTCACGCAACCTGATAGTGATATATATCACAGGAAGGACTCGTAAGAGGGAATAGCTTAGGCAATAACCTAGTGAACGTATGTGAACGTAGATACCCTACATGCAGAACAGAGTGTTTGAAGAACAGGAGGTTCAGTAAGCGTAGCGTTAGCGAAGCGAATGAGTAGAACACTGTTCGTGTGAAATTCGCTTAGCCTAACGGCTAAGCGACGAAGTCATGACTTCATTCATATCAACGACATGTACAGTGCACAACTTCTACAATGTTTGCACATCTGTTTACGTTGCCATTGATAGGCGGAGATGCCTATGCAGCGATCGGCTTAGTCATCAGACTCCTATCATGAATCGATACAGCGACCAAGTAGTTGTTTGCTACGTGTTATCTACCAATTGTTTACGATTAAGTAACAATAGATATATCGTACAAGCATCTAGAGAAATAAACAATGGAATTGTTTATATCAGCATGTCCTCCATACCTATCTTAATCAACATAAAGATGTCGTTTATATATGGAAGAGACTTCTCTCGCTAGTCTCTCTTAGGGTTAGGCCCTATTCATAATATATTACATCGTATTAAGAGCATTAACATCTCTTATACTCGCAATATATTGAGATAAGTGTTCTCAAGAGGTACTCCTCTTTCAACATGTTCTGTTTTTAGAGTTATATTAGTGCTACTTTAGTGCTTCTTTATACAAAAGAGTGTTATCTCTTTGATTAGAAATACACATTGCAGTTATTGAATGAATGGAGTTCTTCAATAGGTACACATGGTGTCGATTTCAGTATTGTTATGAAATTGATTTGATCAATTAGTATTACTGGAAATGAAACATCATGTACCTTAAGAAGAGAATTCAACAACAATATGCATTGATGAAAGCTAGTAGATCTATTGATCTATGTAAGCTGTTTGATATCATCAACTAACTTCATGAAAGAAGTTATACGCATTAGTTTGTTAGAATACACTATTCTATCAATATTATGCTAGAAACACATCAACTGTGATGAATCAGTTGTTTGTTGCGCTAAACAAGTGTTACTACTTGTGCTTGCAGCAGTTTTGATAACTGTGCTTGCTTTAGTATTCACACCAGTGCTTGCATAATACTAGAACACATTCATACAGCATTGCTGTAACTGTCAATAATACAATGATTGTGCCAATCAATCAGTGTGTAGATCTATCTTACGATGTGATATTAAACACATCTGTGAGTGTTGCCAGGCGGCAGTGCCTAGTAAGCGATCCAGCTTATCAGTCAGGTTTCACCTATCATGATATAGCTTTAATATAGCTTTAGCTAGATGCTTTCACATCTACAGCTATATACCGCTTTCTATACAGCGCACTGTTGTTTGCTGTTATCTACCATAACAACATAGCAAAACAATAACCCTGTTAGTCCAAGTACCCTTAGATCTCATCGATCTTTCGAAGTACTTAACAACCAGTGCGTAAGTACACGCTTATTACGTTAAGCATAACACTTATGATTTACCCTCTAACTAATCGGGAAATCTGTACCCTTTCATCTGATGGTACGGATAGTGTAGCATACGATAAGCTCTACATACAAACTGTATTAGCTTGTCTATTACTGTAGCACATATCACTAAAACATACGTGTAGAGAGTAGTCCTCGTGTCTGAGTACCACGTATCCTAGTGAATACTAATAAAGTTGCTTTGTTATTCACACAAGCTGCGTTAAACATACTATGGTTTACTAACTGTTAGCAAATAGTCAATCAAGCAAAGCTTTCACAGACCTTTGAAACGGTGTAGTTTTACCAGTATACAAAACGATACCTAGTGTACCTATAGAAGAAGCATTGACTTACATCGTCAAATAATTCTCTATGTAGTACAATAGTTAAGTATTGTAGTAGGTTTACTATAACATTACCACATGTTTCGACTACCCCCTTTTAATGAAGGAGATATACATGATGGTATATTGTAGTGCAGTGAAGTGTTGTTACATCACTTTATACGAGATAATAGGTTTGTGGTGTCTTATTAAACCATAAACTATTATGAGGTTATGAGCGAATGCCCAGTGGCTTGAATCGCCATTTACAGCAGTATAGTCTAACTTAGTACTTGGTAAAGATAGCGGTTAACCTTTCCTTTTCCTTACGTACTCAGGTGTTTCACAGACTAGTACTGTAGAAACAAGACATGTAGATGCAGACTTCCTGGCTAAGCCATCCTATAGGATTGTAGTCTTGTGCTACTACAAGTTGTACTTGTTATTCCTATAAGTAGGTACAGTATAAGTACGTAGATACCTACTTGGGTGGTGAAGAGGTTCAAATGATACATACCTAAGTAACCTAGTGTTACTAGTATTGGGATCAATAACACTCTTCTATATGAATATGTTCTATGAACATTATAGAGTGATAGCACTGTAGCAGTGTTCCTCTGCTCCACTGTCTGTACTAGTGTCTGAACAAACACTAGCATTGTTACTAAACCTGATAGTTTAGTTGGTAGTAGTTTGAGAGTACCATAGAAAGGTAACAGATACCATTCAGGTACTATATGTAATGGTGTCATTAGTGGATCAGCTAATATGCTATTATCTGAATCACCTGTGAACAGTGTGATTACAGCATATGATAACTGACACACTATTAACATTGCTGTTATAGCCATCATATAGATATCAGATGCTAACGTTGTTGGAGCAAATCTGATAGATGAATAGCTATCTACTACGCTCAAAGGATTAGTACTTGAGTTCAAGTGTAGGTAGTAGATATGAACAATTATCACTACTAATACTACAAATGGTAGTATGAAGTGTAATATGTAGAATCTACTTAACGTACTACTGTTAACAGAGTAGTTACCTAACAGTAACTCAGTAAGTCCTTTGTTCCAGTAGAACAAGTTAATGATGACTGTAGCTCCCCAGTAGCTCATTTGGCCATATGGTAATACATATCCCATGAAGCCTATAGCGTAGGACAACATTAGTATAACTATACCTGTATACCACGATAAAGGAAGATATGTGCATGAATACCATAGTCCTTTAACAAGATGAGCATACATGAACATGAAGAACATACATACTCCGTTACTATGTAAGTATCTATACATGTATCCATTATGTATATCTTCAAGTATATATGCTATACTGTAGTAAGCTTCAGGAGCTATTGCTACATAGTTGAATGACAGTATTAATCCAGTTAATATCTGCATTACTAGTACTATTCCTAGTATGAAACCTATATTCCAATTACTATTTAGGTTTATAGGTACAGAATAGGTTACAAGTTGCGATAGTAATAGATTAACTGCAAATATAACTGTTATATTGTTGGTTATAGCCCTATTCCTATAGTTATAGTATTATACTTGTCAAGTTCCTTTACTATGTATAGATCATAGGTTACCTAACTAACTTCATAATTGGTATATAATGTACTATTTAATACTTGAATAAAGTTTAACAGTAATGATAGTTCATCATATTCAATGATACGTGAGTTGGGTTAATAACGCCATAAGGCAGTTAGTTCCCTATCTATTACATTGATAGTATAATACAGCTCAACGTGATTCTAAAACTATATAGTATTCTATAGAAGCACAATTCCCTTCTCGCTGTATTGGCCTATGCAGGACAATGGTGACACTGATCATAGGTGTAACCATATAAGAACTCATTAGAGAATTCATTAGTATTCTATAAGAATAGTGAATGAGTTCTGCTATTAGATAGGATAGAATCTATCTAGTAGACTCTTTAGGTATTCTATTTGACATAATTATTGTACAAATAGTTAGCTACAAGTGTGTACTTAGCATGTCCTAATCTAATGAAGTTCTGGTTTATTGTTTAGATTATTAACTGTAAAGTATATAATGAACAATATAGTGACACATCCATTAGATGGCCCTTTGTTCGGTATTGCATGCCTAGTATGTTACATAGCTATAGCGTTAAGATGTATAGTAATACAACCTTAATGATAAATAGCATTGTTGAACCAATACTACATAATGCATTCCATGACCAGACTTCGTCTCCATAGTCAGGGATTCTCCTTGGCAGCGTAGCGAAGCCTAAGAAGTGCATTGGAGTAAATGTCAACAGTATTGCTAATACCATTGATGGTAATACTACTATTAGACATCTGTTAGTGATAACTACTTCAAGCATCAATCTCTGAGTAGAGGCAATAAAGGCTAATAAAGCAAGTATTGCTCCAATACTCAAGACGAAGTGGAAGTGAGCTACCACATACGCTGTATCGTGTAAAGACACGTCAACACCAGCATTGCCTAGGACTACTCCAGTAGTACCACCTAAGGTGAAGGTAATGATGAAGGCTATGACTATCTGTAGTATACCAAGATACTTGTTTACAACAGTACCTTGTAACGTACATATCCAATTGAAGATCTTATTACCAGTTGGTAATGCGATCAGGATTGTAGTAGTGGTGAAGTAACTTCTAGTATCTACTTCTACACCTGATGTATACATATGGTGTACCCATACTAAGCATCCTATAATCGCTATAGATGCCATTGCAATAATCATAGTCTGATTACCAAACACCTCTTTGGATGTAGTACAGGCTAGGATCAAGCTAATGATACCAAATGCAGGAAGTATTAACACATACACTTCTGGATGTCCAAAGACCCAGAATAAATGTTGATACAATATTGGATCACCTGCATTTGTAGGATCAAATAGCATAGTGTTATAATGCCTATCAGCTAATAACATGCAGAGAGCTGCTGTTAACACTGGAAGTGTAATCAACAGTAGAACTGATGTTATATAGATAGACCATGCCGTTGGTAATTGTCTATCTAAGAGCATTCCAATGCACTTTAGGCTATTAAATGTGCAGATAAAGTTAATGCTGCTCATTACACTAGCTATACCTGATATAATCAACCCGATGATTATCAAATCCACACTTAATGTAGTAATGGAAGTACTTAGAGGTGGATATAAAGTCCATCCTGTACCTCCACTTACCTCACAGTAAAGTGATGAAACCACAAGAGCAAATGCTAATGGTTGCATTAGTAAACTATACAAGTTAGCTCTTGGGAACACAACCTCGGGAGCTCCGACCAGTATTGGTAGAAGGTAGTTACCGATACCACCAAACAGGCCAGGCATGATGTTGAAGAATATCATGATCACGCCATGTAAAGTGAAAGCTAGGTTATAGATATCTACTATGTCTATAGCTATAAACCTATCTCCACTACTACCTAGCTCTCCTCTAATGATTAGGCTAAGGTAAAAACCTACTATGCCAAATACATAGGATAGCCAAAGGTAGCTAATGCCTACGACTTTATGGTTAGCACATATAGATGTGAATAACATTGCCTTGAAGGCTCATAATGTCATGCAAACTATGAGTGCATTCGCTCATAACCTCATAATAGTTTATGGTTTAATAAGACACCACAAACCTATTATCTCGTATAAAGTGATGTAACAACACTTCACTGCACTACAATATACCATCATGTATATCTCCTTCATTAAAAGGGGGTAGTCGAAACATGTGGTAATGTTATAGTAAACCTACTACAATACTTAACTATTGTACTACATAGAGAATTATTTGACGATGTAAGTCAATGCTTCTTCTATAGGTACACTAGGTATCGTTTTGTATACTGGTAAAACTACACCGTTTCAAAGGTCTGTGAAAGCTTTGCTTGATTGACTATTTGCTAACAGTTAGTAAACCATAGTATGTTTAACGCAGCTTGTGTGAATAACAAAGCAACTTTATTAGTATTCACTAGGATACGTGGTACTCAGACACGAGGACTACTCTCTACACGTATGTTTTAGTGATATGTGCTACAGTAATAGACAAGCTAATACAGTTTGTATGTAGAGCTTATCGTATGCTACACTATCCGTACCATCAGATGAAAGGGTACAGATTTCCCGATTAGTTAGAGGGTAAATCATAAGTGTTATGCTTAACGTAATAAGCGTGTACTTACGCACTGGTTGTTAAGTACTTCGAAAGATCGATGAGATCTAAGGGTACTTGGACTAACAGGGTTATTGTTTTGCTATGTTGTTATGGTAGATAACAGCAAACAACAGTGCGCTGTATAGAAAGCGGTATATAGCTGTAGATGTGAAAGCATCTAGCTAAAGCTATATTAAAGCTATATCATGATAGGTGAAACCTGACTGATAAGCTGGATCGCTTA